TAAAGACTCTGATGGATTGTTATCGTGTATTGCTTAATTGAACAGTACCAAACCTTTCAATAAAATGAAAGGGTTGGTACTGTTCAAATGTTTGCTGTTATTCTTCATCCTTCTTCCCATTCCATAAATAATGGATATGTGCAGTTCTCCTGCATCCAGCAGGAATTGAACCCGCGAGTTCACCAATTATGAGTTGGGCGCTTTAACCATTCAGCCATGGATGCTGAATAAAGATCATCAACATATTCATTCTATAATATTAGTATAGACTCAGATCTGAAATTGAGTAGTTCGGGATCCAATCACATTCTTTCTCTCATACTTGATTCATGTCAAATATTACCAATAGACATTTGACATAGGTCCACGACCGAAAAACTTGTTCGATAGTTGGTTGGGAATTAGTCATCGATCTTGCTTTGATCCCCTGTAAGAGGTCGCCGACCCACATACAAACGTTAGCCTCGTCATTTCTTCCAAGAAGAAATGACTGTAGATAGAGACAATTGGTTTGTTTTTCCGGGGCGGACGTAGCCAAGTGGACCAAGGCAGTGGATTGTGAATCCACCACGCGCGGGTTCAATTCCCGTCGTTCGCCCATAAAATAAGATAAAAAAACGGACTGGATTCAGTTTCATTTTCCTATTTCAGTGAAAGAAATTCTATCCATGTGTTATAATGGTATTGGTTGGTTGACACGAGTTTTCCAATTATATTAAATCAAGATTAAATAATCTATTTATTCTATTCATTGGGATGAAAAAAAGGGGTAAAAAGAAATGAAAAAAAGAAGATCCTGGATAGTGAAATTGGAAGAGATCAAAAGTTATCAATTTCTATACAATCCATGGACCGAATCCAATTTAGTGAGATTTTTAATTCAAATCCTTTCGCACCGGGAGCGCCTTATAAAGCTCTTTGACCTTAGAATTCTCAGTACGTTGCTTTTACGCGATCTACGTAAAAGCAATCCATATTTTTTGGTCAAAGGTATAGTAGTACTTACATTATCGGTCCTCACATATCACTTCAATTATAAAAGTAGTATGATTGATAGAAAAAATTTCTATTTGATGAAACTATTTCCTATACATATAAACGTTATGGAACTTGGAAATGAAACATCGGAAGAATATTTAAAACCTTTCACTCAAAATTGGTTGATACTTCCGCATCTTTTCCTGTCTTTCCAATTGAAAAGATCTTACAATCAATCCATAGAACATTCTGATCCCATTAATTTCAATTCAGAATATGACAGGAACATGAACAAGAAGGATGAGATGATCTCGGAGAATCAAGGACCGAGCGAAACTCATTCGGAAAAGGATGAGAAAGATATCAATTCGAAGATCGATTCGACTCTCATTTCAACCGAAAATAAGTATTGGGAACCTGAAAAAGATCTTTGTGAAGATCCATTCACAAGAAATAAAACGGAGATTGAGCAACGAAGAGAAAGATCAATTATTTGTTCTCTTTCAATAAAAGAGAGAGAAAAAAGAAAAATAGAATCAGATTTGTCCTCAAAGCGTTTATCAGAATATTCTCCAATCTCTTGGGCGAAAGAATTATTTACAGAAGATCAAAGATATACGGAAGAGATTTCTTTTCCTTTGGAAAGGAAAAGATTCATTGAGAATTTTACAAAATCAATTCGTTATTCTTTTTTTTACATATTGCTAATAGATGAATCGTATATGGGTAGTCCTAGTGCTACTGAGAAGCCCATTGAAGATTTCAACTTATCCAAAAGGTTATTGAAAAGGCAACAAGAGGTTTTTTCCCAAGATTTAAGGGATTCAAAATCCTATTCATTAATGAATAGGATAGTTGATCTATGGAAGATCAAAACATATTTTGAAATTGAAAATCCTTCCTCGAATTGTGCTATTTCATCAGATCTCGGATCTATTATTCTTAAAAAGCCAAGTTATATGCACCGATCCGGATCTATAAAGCGGAATTTGACTCTGCCTTTGAATCTATCTTCTGCATTCTGTGATCAAAGCAAGGGACAATACATATTGCACAAAAATTTTCGATCGAAAACTAAAAAAATTGTTCTGGAAATGATAGATCAATTCACTCTATCAATAACTAAGCCTAGTCAGGTTCATGATCAAATTTATTTTTATATTGATTCTCACATGAATCAATTATATGAACTCAACAAAAATGGATCGTTGAGATCGGATCGGATCTTCAACCACAGAGATAAATTGAAGAATCAATCTTTATGGGTCCTACTCAAGATTACTGATAAAGAGGATGAATATTTAGATCAAATAATCGACAAAGAATTGAGCCAAATCGATTCAAAAAATCGCTTGGAGATAGGAACTCCTCTTAACGATTATAGAACTGAAGCTTTTCATTGGTATGAATCGATTCGGTATAATATTTCCGGGTATTCGGAAAATATATTGAATATATTCAATTTTATGAAAAGGTCCAGTCGCAAGTTAAAGGATCAAATTCGAACAAATTGGATAGAAAATGAAAGTTTTCATAATGTAACGAAAGATACAATTGACCGGCATTCGTCAAGTTGGAGAAAAAGTCAGAGAGAATGGTTCAACCGTTCTATTATTCGAACGGATAAACATATCAATCGGAATTTGAATGTGTACAATCAGACCGAATACTTTATAAAATATTTGAAACATGTTTTTTCTAAACAAAACTATTTGAAAATAGTGTTCGATCCAATTGGATCATGTACTAATACTAATCAAGATTCAATTGGTTGGTCTCTAAGTTCCAACAAAAAAGATTATTTAAAGTTTTCTTCCCTTTTTAAAAGTACTGTGAAGATCTTAAATTCGAACTTCGATATCATTTCGAAGTTCAATTCTAAGTTCGATATTTTCATTTCAATTTTGGATTTTCGCTTTTATGAGCTCAAAAGTCTTAATGATCAACTATTAAATAAGTTGTTGGATCCAATTGGTGCTCTAATCGTTCATTTAAAAAAATTAAAACCCTTTCTTTTGGATGACCATAATCTTTCAAAAAGATCAAAATTATTGATTGATGAAGGAACAATTAAACCATTTTTTTCGAATAAGATACCGATTTATCCATTGATTATTGACTTATTCGATAATGAAAAGAATCACATGGAATCGTTCAATAACACTTCTTTTTCGACGATATCTAACGATCGAGACAATTGGTTGAATCCCATCAAACTATCTGATCAGAGCTCATTGAGAGCTTATTTTCATGGAGCAAATACGCTCCAATTTTTTGATTATTTGCATCATCCTCGGTCAAATTATAGGAAGATTCTTCCTTCTTATATGAATCCTTTCCATATCAGAAGGAAGAATCTTACATATGGACAATTATTTCATCTTTTGTCCATCCACAACAATCTATCTTCCTTGCCCATTGGTGAAATAGGACCCGTTCACTCAGAGAAAGAGACTATTTCATTCATCAAGTCACAAATATCTAACATATTCTTACCTAAATATTTACAACGAAAACGAAGTGGTGACCAAACGTTTGTATTAATCTATGACTTGTACAGATCCTTCAATTTACTAACTCGATTTAATCCATTCGTTCGTGACAATGGATGTCTTTCCTCGATCGAAGAGATTTCTATAACGCCTTTAACAAAAGAACAAATAGTCAATTTGGAAAAAACTTTTTGCCAGCCTTTTTTCCATAGATCCGATTCAGAAGAGAACAACCTCGATCAGTACCTTAAAAAGGATTTCAGTTCAAACATGGATCTTATTCAAACTCGATCTTATCAAGATGATTTACTATCCGAAATCTTTCCCAATAAGAATCAGGAAATGTTTCAAGATTGGTTTGTAACCGAAAGTTTTCAAAACATAATTGGAAACAAAGGCATAGATGGGAGGAGTACCCTTTCTAATTCATCTAAAGAGGAACGGAATATTCTATTATCACCGCGTTTTAATGAACCTGTTAAGAAACAGGAGATGTATAGGATCTCTCGAATAGATAGTCTTTTTTCAAAATGGGATTTGCTCCAAACATATATGCCATGGTTTTTTACCTCTGCAGGGTGTAAATATATTGAAAATATGCTTTTAGATAATCTTCCAGAGATATTACTATATGGGAGTAATCAATTTGTATTTATTTTGCGAGATATTAAACATAATATTATACATAAATTGAATATCTTGTGGGAACTTTATCATCCATTATGGGAACCTATACAATGGAAATTGAGAACGAATCTTTTTCAATTTAGTTTTAGATTCAGAAAATTCATTCTGAATAAGTTTTTCTTTCTAAGTCCTTTGAATGAGTTTTTAGAATCTAGTACTGTTGATCGAAAGAAGTCATCAGTTTCATTCATATGGAAACATCTGAGATTACTAAATGCTCGGAGGTATGAAGAATATGGGATTCTTATCCCTTTTTTCGTCCTTGGGTATTCTGTTCTTCAATATTTGAAAGTGACTTCCTTAACCTTTCTCAATTTAAAAGTAGACTTTGAACTCATCAAGTATTTAAAGGATCCGTCATACGTGATAGAGTTGCAAAAACTTATGAATCCTTTCGTGCCTAATCTCTGGTTATCTTATATAGGGGACACATCCAGCTCTTCTTCTATGAAGAGGAAGATGAAGAATAGAAAGCTTAATTCGCCTATAACTATAATAAGAGAGTGGAACAAATGGTGTTCTAGTATGGATATCTACGAAAAAGAGATAGAATTACTAGTTCAGCTTCTAATGATGGAAAAAAACATTTATCAATTTGAATCAAATTTGACTTACAGTCATAATTTCCTCAAGAATGAAATTGGTTATCAAATAACTGGACAGCCGGGACTTATTCACTTACGATATTTGGCCTACACTTATCAAAAAGATCTAATGAATTACGAGTTCGATCCATTTTGTTTAGCAGAAAGATGGGTATTCTTTGCTTTTTGTCAGAAGATAACCTCTTCACAAATATTGTGTCAAACCAACCCCCCATTTCATGGACCCCCTTTATCACTCCACTCAGGATCATTACTTTCCAAAGGAATTTTACTCATAGGTCCTATGGGAACTGGTCGATCCTATTTGGTCAAAAGTATAGCAGCAGACTCTTATGTTCCTTTAATCAAAATATCTCTGAACAAGTTCTTGTATGGTAAGTATTTAAATTACCCTGATAGTAGAATTATTCAAACTGAATTTTTTAATTTGGCAATAGACAAAATGCGACAATTCCATCTTACCTTGGAATTGGCAAAAAGAATGTCTCCTTGCATAATATGGATTCCAAACATTCATGAACTGAATGTCAATGACTTAACTCACGCTTTCCTTGATTTCGACTTAAGTGACTCTTTCCTTGGTTTATTAGTGAGCCATCTCTCTAGAGATTATGATAGAGATTCTATTAGAAATATTCTTGTTATTGCTCCGACTCATATCCCCCAAAAAGTGGATCCAGCCCTAATAGCTCCAAATCGATTAGATAGATCGATCAATATTCGAATGCTTGTTATCCCACAACGACAAAGGGAATTTCCTATTCTTTTATGTAGTAAAGGGTTCTACTCGGAAAAAGAGTTGTCCTGTTCCGATGAATTTGGATCTAGAACCATAAGTTCTGATGCACGAGATCTAGCAGCACTGGCCAATGAAGCCTTAATAATAAGTATTACCCGAAAGAAATCCGTTATAGACACTAATACGATTCGATCAGCTCTTTTTAGGCAAACTTGTAATTGGAAATCTATGGAGAATCAGGTTGGATCCGGTCAAACTTATGAAAGACTTATCTACAAAGTAGGAAAGGCTTTTATACAAAATACACTTAGAAGGAATTCTCCCCTGAATCATCTATCTACCAAAAAGGAATTATGGAAGAAAAGGTTTTGTTATTTGTCCGAATGGTATTTAGAACCTTCGATTGCCGAAACAACTATGAAGGAATTGACCATACTTCCCCATATTTTGGGTTGCTTGGCCGGATCAGCGGCTCGAGATTCTTGGTCTATATCGGAACGAAATATCGAGAATTGCATTACTCTCGATAGATCCGCTGAGCATGATCTCGATCTAGCTTCTAGTCTTTTAGAAAGTCTTCTGGTGGAATTTCCATGGTTAGGAAGATTTCGGGGTACGTTCGATAAGGATCAGAGCACATTCGCTCCTCAGCCCAAAACGAGAAATCATCTAGATATGATACGATTTCTTCAAGAATATGAATTAAAGTTTCTACAAGAAACTCTTGACGCAAAACAAAAAGAAACTTTCGAATCAAAACAAAAAGAAACTCTCGACCCAAAACAAATGGATAGGGATATGGATGAAGAATTCATAAATAACATAGTTTGGGCTCCTAGGATCTGGCGTCTTAGTTTTCTTCGCAGTAATCGATTCGATCGTACAAAAAGAGGTACAAAAAGACGTATAAAAAGACCCAATTCATTTAGATCTTCGTATCAGTTCAGATCGTTTAAAAAAAGGCAGATGATAAGATCTAAAATTTCTATAAAATATCCGAATCCGATGCAATATAAATCCTCTAAGAAACCCATGTTCTTTCTAGGAAGACGATTTCTTTGGGATCCCTTCCTATTTCAAGAAGAGTGCCTTGTGTTTTCACGCCGAGAATTTTTCACAAATGAAGAACAGCTGAAAAGGCTTTATATTACTTATGGTTCAATGAGAAGAACATCAAAATATGGTTTTTTCCCTAAAAAAAGTTACTACCATTTTTTTCGTAGATATAATTCAAAATTCATTAACAATTCGATTTTGTTCATGAATTCGTGGAAACAATTAGGAAAGGAACATTTTGAGGATTTCAAACGCATTCAAGCACTGAGTATCCGATCGGAACGTATGGAGCTACATTATCCTATATTTGCATATCAACGTTGGTTAATCGGAAATAAGAGAGAAAAGTTTTACCGCTTCGAATCGTTAATTCATCGCCAAAAATGGCTCGGAACCAATAGTTTATTATCTAATGAATCTTTTCTTTATAATACTCTATCTGAGAGTTATCAATATTTATTCAATCTGTTCCTATCTAACAGAATGTTATTGGATCAAATGACAAGGACATTGTCGGAGAATCAATGTCTTTTTCCGAATGAAATTGAACACTCAATTCATACAACAGGATTAAGATTTGACATCAGCCGGGATAATCTGTAATAATCGATGAAAGAGCAATGGAATATGGAATGAAGTAAAACAAAATTGACCGGGCGGGCAGTAGGGTCGTGGAAACCAATGAGAGGTTCTACATATGCTCCTATTTAAGATCCTATAATGAATCCTTTCCTGGTATTGTCCAAGAATAGTAAGTATGTTGGAGAAAAAAAAAGACTTGATAGATCTTTAATTTGAAGATAGGTTCTTCACTCCGAGATCTCGACCATGTAAGAGTAAGCATAGTAAAGACAAGCCAATTCTCTTTAACCTAATGAGATATTCTCTACTAGACTATGCTTACTCCCTATTTCCTAGATTTCGGTTCTAGTCTAGCATTCTCTCTTCCCACACTATTCGGAGGAGAGGAAAGGATAGAGTCAATCCGACATGCATATAGTTGTTGAGGTTCGGTCACAACTCCCGGATCTTGCAAGATCTTCTCAATCTGTGTCCTTAATGAAATATACCTCATAATACGAGGGTGGACCATTTCGGAATGGACTCTCTCATTAGATAGAGAAGATCTCCAAGATCCTGCCTGTGATCCACTGTCCTATTCCACTTGAACTTGTAGGTAATCGTCGGAATACCTCGTATCAACAGATACGAAGGGAATCTATCTCAATTTATTGAGATACTCTCGTACGAGATTTACCATTGAATTGCTCATTCAATAAGCATGAGCAATATTATGCCTTGAAGAGGACTCGAACCTCCACGCTCTTAAGCACGAGATTTTGAGTCTCGCGTGTCTACCATTTCACCATCAAGGCATCCCGAAAGTGAGTCAATCCTAGTCCATTAATATATATATATATTATATATATATTATATATATTCAAAATATCCTGATATGTAAAATGAATATAGAATCTATGTTAGAGATAGCGTCTTCGAGTATTGATATCGATCGGTCATATAGGTTAATTATATATAATCCAATTTTTTATATTTTCATTTTCATTATCTGGAGAAATATACGTAAAAAAGATGACTAAACATCTTTTCTTTTTAGATTCAATAGAAACCTAAAGAATTGAATATGGTACCAAATAACAATCTGTAAAGAACAGGTTCGATTCTATGATATCTATTCCTGACTAGAACGGAGCGGTCAGATATCCATATTTCATCAGATATCCATATTTCATCAGATATCCATATTTCAATAGATATATCTCTATGTGCATATATATCTATTGCCATGCGTTCGTTCGATGAAGATAGGAACGAACATCGAAAATTCGATTCGAGCGGCTAGAGCAGCTATTTTCGGAACGAAAGAAAAGAAACGAATGGTAGAGTTGTCGAAAAGAGAACCCCTCACTCCTTTTTCTCATTCAGAACCGTGCATGGGACTCGAACCTCGCACGGTTTCTAGGTGATAAAGAAGGAATAAAATAATAATCTGATTCCTTTTTTATTCCCTTCCTCGCGCATGTATAAGACCAAATCTATTGATTCAATAGATTTGGTCTTACCAATCTCTCTTGCAAAATATCTTTGTTCATTCAAAGATATTAGTTGTTTTTGACCTTGCTTTACCTTAATTGTTATTTCGACAAAAAATATTTGAAAAAAAAACTTTTTTTTTTTAAGTGATGTCTTGGTCCGAGTGGGGGTAGGGGTAACAGTCCTTTTCTTTCTCTTTTCCACATGTCCATAGAGTTTTTAGAGATAGAAACATTGATAAAAAAGAAATAGAGATATCTATTACCTCTATAATAAAATAGAGGTAATAATTTGTAAAACGAATCGCACTCCTTCATATACGTCAGGGGTCCATTGATGAAAAGGGACTGGAGAAAGTTCGGATCCAATTCCTACAGTTATGGATATAAGCGCAATCAAAATTCCTGGAGAGTTATACATTTGTGTATCTATGAGACCATTTACTATTTCTTGAAGCTCAATCTTTCCCCTGGATAGACCATATAGCCAAGAAAGACCATAGACCAGAATGGAAGAAAAGCAAATGAAACTCTTTCAAATGATCTCAGGGTATAATTGAAAATGAAGTTTTCACTTTGTACATGTCAGATCATAAATTAGTAATTTCATTCAATCTCCGAAAGAGTAGAAATAGTTTCTAACTTGCAATTTTCGGAATAGGAGATTGACATAATCCTCATGAATAGGATCGAATATTCCTCCATACTCTATCTCCTTCTTTCTTAAGGAAGCTTTCCCAAGAGGGCTTAGTTTATCTATCTATGATTTATGTTCTTTTCTTCTTCTTTTTTCTCTTTTGTTCCGATAAACATATTGATAAATCCCGATCCGAACGGAAATTAATTTCTAATTTATCAGGATATTTAAATCCACTATATAGATAGGTAAATATCGATCCTGTTTATGAATTAACGGAAATGTGCAAAAGCTCTATTGGCTTCTGCCATTCTATGAGTCTCTTCCTTTTTGCGTATAGCATTGCCATTCCCTCTGGCAGCATCCATTAATTCGTGACTCAATTTGAAATTCATATTTCGACCCGGACGTTTTCGAGATGCCCCTAATAACCAACGAATGGCAAGTACTTTTCCTTGTGTAGATCTTATCTCAATGGGAACTCGATAAGTCGATCCACCCACACGTCTTGCTTTGACTGTTACATTGGGAGTTACTCTACGTATTGCTTGGCGTAGAACAGATAGTGGATTTTTCTCCGTCTTTTGTTGAATATTTTTGATGGCTCGATAAAGAATTCGATAAGCCAATGATTTTTTCCCGTTTTTAAGAATACGGTTAACCACCATGTTAACTAATCGATTATGATAAATAGGATCGGATTTTGCAGTTTTTTTTTCTGCAGTACTTCGCCGTGACATGAGTGTGAAAAAGGTTCAAGAATCTATTTCATAAAGGCTGCAAATCATTTATTTTGGCTTTTTGACTCCATATTGTAGGGTGGATCTCTAAAGGTATGAAAGATCTCCCTCCAAACCGTACATACGACTTTCGTCGAATACGGCTTTCCACATGATTCTATCTGCATAGATGAGATATATTCTTTATGCATATAATTCTGTTTACTCACTCTCGATTGAGTATCCGTTCCCTTTCTTTCTTTTGCTATGATTGGAAATCCTGTATTTTACATATCTATACCATCAAGTCCTTAGGTTTACAAAATAGTGTATAAAAAAAGTGTTTCAAATCATTGCTATTTGACTCGAACCTGTTCTAAAAAGGTCAAGGTATTTTTCATTTTCTGTTGAAACAATCAGGGAAAACTTCGAAAATGATTTCGATATTGAACCTTGGACATATAATAGTTCCAAATCTCCTGAAAAAGAGGATCGTTTGTTTTACGGTAGCCTGCTCTAGTCCCCTTACAAAACGTTCGTTATTAGGTTAGCCATATACTTCACATGTTCCTAGCAATTAACATGGCATCATCATGAAATGATACAAGTCTTAGATAAGTAAGAATATACAACGCACTAGAACGCCCTTGTTGACGATCTTTTACTTCGGCAGCATCTAGGGTTCCTCGAACAATGTGATATCTCACACCGGGTAAATCTTTAACCCTTCCTCCTCTTACTAATACTACAGAATGTTCTTGTAAATTATGGTCAATACCAGGTATATAAGCAGTGATTTCAAATCCAGAAGTTAATCGTACTCTGGCAACTTTACGTAAGGCAGAGTTTGGTTTTTTGGGGGTGATAGTGGAAAAGTTGACAGATAAGTTGTCTTCACTGTCACTCTACAAAACCGTACATGAGATTTGCACCTCATACGGCTTCTCGTTCAATTTTTTCGAAGTAGGATAGATTGGATTATTTTCATTGTTCGAGAATCTTCATATTCCCTTCCTTCATGCATTATGTCTAAAAGAGTCACTGGAACCAATTGAGTCAAACACGTTTTCGTGTTCTAACAAAAAACTACTGAATCATATTTTTTTCGGTCAAAAAGATTATGCAAAATCTTCGGGATTTCCTCTTCCTTCTCTATTCCCATCCTATAAGTACAGCGTCTGAAGAAATACTCTTTTGTATGAATCGACATTATGAAATGCTAATTCCTTCTTGATATCTCGAAATATCATTCCTCCAAATACAAATTGGATTCGAAATTGACGGGTTAATGTGAGCTTATCCATGTGGTTATACACTGTTCGAATTCGAGCAGGAATCAATTTCATGAAAGATCTTGGCTTTCGTGCTTTGGTTGGGGTCGTCCAAGATCATTTCGATGACCTATGTTGAAGGATATATATATATATATATCTGAGATATGATCTGATCGACTGCGTAAGGCCCGCGAATAGCAATCGATATGGCCGGGGAAAGTATACGGAAAAGGAAGTTATTTTTGATCTGATTAGTCAATGATCTGGCCCGGTGAGTCCTTTCTCCTATGATGAACTGATGAACTGCTGGCACCAGTCCTATATCTTGTTTCTGTGGACCGGTGGAAAAGTGGGGGCTCAGCGGGAAGAAGATTGTACCACGAGAGAGCGAAGGGGTCAACCTGTTCCGAAGAGACAACATGGATTTTGGAAATGTAGTTGTACTCTCACATCGATCCAGATAAAGAAGTATTTCCATCCACGGAGGTCAATATTTGCTCGCTAGGCGAGAGGATATCAATGTATTTATATGAAGTAGTTAACAGTTGCATAGGGTCTTCTCTTTTCTTTTCTGTTCTGTAATGATGGATCCTGTACGTGTTCCTTAGAGCAAAAATTTGTTCATTTTTGGGGTCTCGAAGTGGAAACAAATCGGAACTTTTGAATGGAAAAAGAGATAAAAGTAGATCTTATTTTTCGAAAACAGTAATATCCTGGGTGCAAGAATAAATTTTTGATCCGTATCATCTCTGTATAATCTTTACTCGATCCTGTTCTCCTTGTTCTTCCAACCAATCTTTAGTCCTTTCCGCACGCACTAGTGCTAGATCGGATCAAATATGTTTAACATAATATTTGACATGTTCATGTCAAACTTGCTTGATCGAGATAGGTAAAATATTACTGATTTTACGGGAACATATGTTATGGTTCAAATCAGTAGGAAATCCTATTTTCGATAGGATTCACTCAGAATAGTATCCAATCTTTTCTTTCTCATTCTTTCTTTTCGTAGTAGTGTGAAAAGAAGGAAGGTTTGGCTTCAAGTTGTTCGAGAGAAAATAGTGGGATAGTGGTGTTGAGTCTCTCGACCCTTTGGTAAGTTATTATTCATAAGTCAGTTCTCCTTCCAGATGAAGGTAGGGAAGGGATATAACTCAGCGGTAGAGTGTCACCTTGACATGGTGGAAGTCATCAGTTCGAGCCTGATTATCCCTAAACCTAATGTGAGCCCTTCCATCAAACAAATTTTTGTTTTTTATCTTATAGCTCTCTTCACTCCAGAGGCTCGTGTCATTTACACGAGCTCTTTTTTATGGTATTTAATGATATTTATTTTACCTGTAATTGGGGTAAAGAATAAATGAAATGACCAAAATGGAGCTGGATATTTCAATTGGAAGATATGTAAATTGTCATAATGAACAAAAAGGGTTTCCGTTCATTTCATTCAATAAATATTGATCTTTATATCATGTGAGTTGAGTGGTTGATATGAGCGTTCCAATTATATTAAATCAAGATTAAATAATCTATTTATTCTATTCATTGGGATGAAAAAAGGGGTAAAAAGAAATGAAAAAAGAAGATCCTGGATAGTGAAATTGGAAGAGATCAAAAGTTATCAATTTCTATACAATCCATGGACCGAATCCAATTTAGTGAGATTTTTAATTCAAATCCTTTCGCACCGGGAGCGCCTTATAAAGCTCTTTGACCTTAGAATTCTCAGTACGTTGCTTTTACGCGATCTACGTAAAAGCAATCCATATTTTTTGGTCAAAGGTATAGTAGTACTTACATTATCGGTCCTCACATATCACTTCAATTATAAAAGTAGTATGATTGATAGAAAAAATTTCTATTTGATGAAACTATTTCCTATACATATAAACGTTATGGAACTTGGAAATGAAACATCGGAAGAATATTTAAAACCTTTCACTCAAAATTGGTTGATACTTCCGCATCTTTTCCTGTCTTTCCAATTGAAAAGATCTTACAATCAATCCATAGAACATTCTGATCCCATTAATTTCAATTCAGGATATGACAGGAACATGAACAATAAGGATTAGAAAGATATTCCCTCGATATCGATCGTTATATTAATATATTCTATAAAATGGATGATAATATATAATGGAAATTGAACTTTCAATTTCCATTGGTAGATTCTCATCTATTTCAATTTATTTTGCGTTTTCGTCGAGAGAATGGATTGATTCAATTTGCAGCATATTCCGATAAAGAATATGTTGAGTTCTCCACGAGAGAAATGAATAAATGAAATACAGAAGATGTCTTTCACATCACAATATATGAATTAAACCCATTGTTCCTTATGGCAGTTCCAAAAAAACGTACTTCTAGATCCAAGAAAAAAATTCGTAAAAATGTTCGGAAGGGAAAAGCATATCGGGCCGCAATAAAAGCTTTTTCTTTAGCTAAGTCTATCTCCACCGGTCATTCGAAAAGTTTTTATTGCATAGCCAATGATGATTCCTCTGGATCATCCGAATCAAAATTGACATCAATTGATTTGGATGATCCGTAGCACAACACGAGCGAATATACGACACCACCCTCCAGGACCCTGGAGAACGGTGATGCGAAAGAAATCATTTTCTTCGGGTACTCCCAAGGGTGGTCGTACGAAAGGGACACGGTCATTAATTAGTTCCACTACAGTACTTCCCTTCAGCCAATCTGGAGAAATGGGGAATTTATCCACTATTCCTCTATCCATTCCGCCTTCCCACTGGAAAGGGATTAGAGTTCATCATTTTTTGTAAGGATCCTGAACGAACTTCAGCATTACCATTATGCTACATTTCCGGTAGCTCAACCTTATCAACATCCCCATCCATTCCGATCCGAAACTAGGATCAAAACGATTTCTTATTTCTTATAAATAATGGCACAGAACCTACGGAATAATGCATGGGAATGATATTATTTCATTATGGAATCACTCGTGCATTTCGTAATAGATGCAGGTTTTTGCTCTATGGCGAATAATTACTAGTTCGTAGTTTCAAATATCTCAATTCATCCTTCTTCTGCTTCTGCTCCTCCCAATGATTCATCTCCTTATTGGGTCTGAACCCATTCTTTCCCTCCTTTATGGTTGGATAGAAAAGAGTGAGTGCTAAATCCTTTAGGAGAACTAAAAGGAATCCTCTTTCTTCGTATCTCTACCATTTAGAATGCGTAATGCCCAAACCATTGTGGCAGAGATACATGAGCTGACAAAAATATAGATGCGTACTAGTGCAATTTTTTATCCTATGGATTAAACCCCTTTCTACATCTCAGTAGCTCAAAATAGGATCAATTCATTAATAAGCAGCCTGTATATAGTACTATTAGTTCGTATGTAATATTATTGCGAGCTATCAATATATTTGGATGTCTCCTCTCAAATTGAAAAGTCCAACAGGATATTGGAGAATAATCATACGGGAGATCTCAGAAAAATGGTTTCGTTCTAGATATGTATATGATCAAATAATCCAGATTGGAAAGTGATGATATAACCATGTATCTCTCTTTCTTGTTTGGAATCTAGCTGCTCCGATTCTTCCCATCGTGAGCGAAAATTGACAGATATTCTTTGTTCGATAAGGCATGTTACTATTTTCCCATTCTCTTTCGGAGCAGCGGGATCTGAACCCACGACCTCCATCACCCCAAGATGGCACGCTACCAAGCTGCGCCATGCTCCGTTATAACCATTAACCAACATAAATTTGATTCAAATGTCAATGCTCGAACTTCTATTTTATTTGGACATCTGTTATAATCACAGATTACTCCCTCTGCTAGACACGTTCCATAACATTGACGATCTGGTGTAAATAAGCTAGTATGGTCCCTACGAAGCCGCCATGGTGAAATTGGTAGACACGCTGCTCTTAGGAAGCAGTGCGAGAGCATCTCGGTTCAAATCCGAGTGGCGGCATTTTTCCAGGAAGATCTCATCAATCACTTCTTCCTATGTAGCAATATCTGTTCAATCTATTTCCATTGTGATAGATCAATCCTATATTTTAATCATAGATCTCATTCGGGAATAAAATGAATAAATGGGTTTGATTATGATATTCATAACTTTAGAACATATATTGGCTCACATCTCTTTTTCTCTCATTTTGGTTGTCACTCTCATTTATTGGGGAACCTTAGTTTATCGAATTGAAGGACTAAGTAGTTCGGGAGGAAAGGGCATGATAGTTACTTTTCTTTGTACAACGGGATTATTAATTACTCGTTGGCTTTATTCGGGACATTTACCGTTGAGTAATTTGTATGAATCATTCATGTTCCTTTCCTGGAGTTCATCCGTGCTCCATATAGTTCTAGAAGTACGGAACCGGGATGATCGGTGGTTAGGTGCAATCACCGCGCCAAGTGCTATGTTAACTCATGGTTTTGCTACTTTAGGTCTTCCGGAGGAAATGCAACGATCCGGAATGTTAGTACCCGCGCTACAATCTCATTGGTCAATGATGCATGTAAGTATGATATTGTTCAGCTATGCAACCCTTTTATGTGGATCCCTAGCATCAATAGCTCTTCTAGTGATTATGTCCGGAGTAAATAGACAGGTTCTTTTTGGTGCGATGGACAATTTCTTTTCCCGATCCATTCTTCCCAATGAAAAATTTTATTCACATGAAAAACAAAAAAGTGATTTGCAATACACTTTTGATTTTTCATCAACGAATTATCGTAAATGTCAATTGATTAAACAATTAGATCATTGGAGTTATCGTGCGATTGGTCCCGGTTTTTCTCTTTCAACCATAGGTACTCTTTCTGGAGCAATATGGGCCAATGAAGCATGGGGATCTTATTGGAGCTGGGATCCAAAAGAGACTTGGGCATTAATTACTTGGACCATATTCGCAATCTATCTGCATACTAGAATGAATAAGGGTTGGCAGGGTGAGGAACCGGCAATTGTGGCTTCTTTAGGATTTTCTATAGTTTGGATCCGTTATTTGGGGGTCGATCTATTAGGAATAGGGTTACACAGCTATGGATGGTTGGAACCATAAATGGACCGAATTCCCGGAGGGAAAAAGAAGGATAGATTCGATCCAGTTCCTTTATGTAAGTGATAAGTGACATCAATAACTGGTCCAAGTTATTTCAAAGATTGATTATAGAATGATGGAATCACTACTTGAAATAACTTGAACTATATTTTCTCAAAATAAAAGAGAAATAATTTCATTTTTGATTCGCTCCATTCCATTCATTTCTCAAAAGAGAATTGGATCCTATTAATTCTATTATATAGATAAGAATCTATTCGGAAAGTACAAAAATAAATTTTTGCCATTCATTTCATGGATGGAAGGATCGAGATGAGCTAACTTCTATCCAATAATCTGATAGAAAGAGAACTGGACCGGGATAAGCACCAATACCTATTATTGGTAGAAAGAGACAGATCAGGATTAAAATATCTCTTGGTCCAGAATCCGTTAAATAAGGGTTCGTCACATTTTCAACTTATATAGAATATTCGACGTAACATAGACAACAAGTGGATGGGAGTGAATATCGTTACAATTGCCGCTATTGCAGTACCAATGATTCGATTTTCAAGGTCGAAGAAGATTGATTTATAAACAGTCATTTTTCTCGGGAAGAAAATCTCATAGATTCTGCCATAAAACCACTGATTTCCGGTAACGCAAGAGAAGCCATTGAAAAACTACCGGACATAGTATTTTAGCTATTAGTATAGCCCTACCATTTATTTCATCAAGAAGAAGAAATGTATCCTATCGTCACTTGTTCCCGCTAAGAATGAAAATGCCGCACCAATGGATTAATGAAATATCATTTGAAAATGGATCCATTGAGACCTGTATCTGCCATGGAACCAATAATTCAAAATCCCATATGAGATAGTGAAGACTATCCTCCTTTTCCGATTCTGTTGACCCAGAGATGTTGGAGCTGCATAGACGATTTGAACCGCTCCTATCATTACCAACCACAGCAAAAAGAAATCTAAAATGAGCATGAGGTAGCAATTCCATGTTCGGATTAACCCATATCCTCCCATTTTAAATGGAACTCCGGCTACTGAAGCATACATGTACTATAATGCGCTTGCCCATGAATATCAGGTAACCAGGTATGTAAGGAAAAAATTGGCGATTTGATTGCATAAGTGATGAAGAACCCTAAATAGAATACTATTTCCAGTATTACGGAATACTATTTATTATCCAATATTCCTGAACCTAATGTTGGTCTATCAGATCCCTAGAGACCCATACTTCAAGCTCTGATTAGGGGAAAGATAGAACACTCGCAGTGTACGAAATGAACTTTGTGTCCAAATATAAACGTCTTTCCCTCCCCCCGTACGGATAGAAGTGGGTGAACGGAAATTGATTCCAGCTCCCGCATAGAAAAGAAAAGCAGAATATCTCGAGAAGCAAATGATCCTAATTGGCCACTGTACATTGCATAACATCAGTAAATGTAACGATCGAAGATTTGAAGTAACTGGCCAAGCAACTGAAATGGCAAAAGTGGTAAAAAATCCCGTCAAATAGATCCAATGGAAAGTCCGCCAATTCCCAATCTCCAATGAAAATCAATAAAATCTATCCAGTTAGACTCTTTCTTCTTTCAATTGGATCAATGAATTATCGAATTGGAAATGGTAACGGACGGAATGTATAGGTAATGAAAAGGAGTTCTTACCTAGAGTATATCATCGAATCAGCTCATTCCTTCCCTCTATGGGTGGGCAAATAATGGGATTAAGGAACCTGCAGATATGGGCAAACTAACAAATCATTGTTGATCGAGCCAGGGTAATTCACTTATTATAGAAGATACTTTCCATCTCTCTATAAAAACCCATACTTGATCCAAGATCTCAAGTATGGGTTTTTATCAGTGGAGAATAAAAAAAGAATGAAAGAAATATGAGATGGATTTAACCTTTTTTATTGTGCATATTGATCAGTAAGCTAGACCCATACTGCGCGTTGTCTCATGCCATAAATAAACACGTACACTCAAGAAATCTGTTGGACAAGCGGATTCGCACCGCTTACAACCTACGCAGTCTTCTGTTCTTGGAGCAGAAGCAATTTGCTTAGCTTTACATCCTTCCCAAGGTATCATTTCCAATACATCTGTGGGACAAGCTCGTACGCATTGGGTACAACCAATACATGTATCATAAATTTTGACCGAATGTGCCATTGGATCTCCATTAGTTAGTAAAAAGTTTTCATTTGATAAGATCATATATAGCCAAATCTTCTAATATATGCCCAATAAAGATGGCTAATAACGGGATATTATGAATATAAAAGAATAAATAATTGTACTATCAATTCTATTTGGAACCAATATGTTAAGATTCTGTATTTTTTCAATGGGACAAAGATATTTTGATCATTTCGATCCCTCTAGATCACCCCGAATAAGGTCCAATCATGATAGGTAATTTTCATAATGAGTTTAATATGGATCAATCATGTTTTTGATCGATCGTAATACTATAGAGATTTCGATTGATTCTAGTCATATAGAATAGATATATCTTCTGATATATACCCATCATCTTTTTGGATAGGAATAGATATACCGATTCGTAATCTATAGATTATATATACGATACTCTATCACCATTTCGACAAATGAAATTGATCGATACGAGTTGATTATATGATACGATGTCAGTAGCTGATTAAATAGCTGCTTCGGCGGCTGCAATAGCTATAACAAAGATCGATAAGATGTCCCCCCTTACTCGCCGACTATATTCTAAGATAACCCGAAAATACTACTGGATTTGAATCGACTGCATGCAGTATTGGCGAAACATAAGTGCTCTAACCATGTTCCGACTCGTGACCAGATAAATACCAATAGATAATGAAGAAAGCACCTCGAACTCGAATAAGTGTATGCTCGAGCATAATAGATCAACTCCTTATACCTTTATCTTATCAGATATAAAAGTTCTATTGAGTTTCTTATTTTCCATTATCTAATGATCCTTTTATTATAAGATCAGAAATAGAATGATACTTCTCATCATACTTACTAGAGGGACGAAAAATAGATCCAGGTGGATTCATTATGTGCGCGAGAATTTCCAATATTATGAGATCGCATTCACTAAAAAAAAGTGACCTTATCTACCTCTAGCATAATCACTCTGCTATAGCTAGCCCTTCGGGATACATATTTCCCGATCGATCTTTTCGACGCATTTACCGTTATTGCCTCTGCGAACATAGTAGCTAAATAATCCCATTGCGTTACATAGGGGAGATATTGGACTATTGTTCGGTTCTAAACAATTTGATCCCATCCCTCCCTATGTAAATAATCTGATAGAGGTTCAAAGTCAATAACATCTTTACCATCTAGCAATAAGTCAAAGAACATCCATTATCGATGGATAATGAGGACCCATACTTACCATCAGGGGGTCTTTCAGCAAGCATGGTCATATGTCACCCCTCTCCGGTTCGTTTTATAAATGAGAACAAAAGAACGACTAATTAGGATCCGGGATCTCTAAAAATTGGATTGGAATTCAAAACTTCGAAATTAACGGGTTTTTAGCCCACGAATACCCAATTGACCGATTAAATCATCGTAACGAAGTTTATCCCTCTTGGATAGATAAATCAGAAGTTGCTTACGTTTGCCCAAAATTTTCCACAAACCCCTTTGGGATGAATAGTCTCTTCCGTGCAATTGCAGATGCTGGGTAAGTCTTAGGACCCGATTGGTTAAATAAAATACCTGAGATTCAACAGATCCTCTCTGTTTATTGGGAATCAGAGACGAACTAATGGACAAATTCTTGATCATAAAAAACAAATTTTACCGGAGCTGAATAGAATTTTTTTTTCTCGAGTCAGAAAAAAGAATTAGATCCATTCTTTCATTTGCATGGTCCATATAATAATTCTGATTCGTTCCGACCATTTATTTCTATTGAAGAACAATTGGTCGGATTCTTTCTATCTTCTTGGAGGAACATTTGGTTTTGGACCTATGGCAAAATACGATAGGAGATGTAGAATCTTTTCACATCGCATTGATAAAACGGAACGAACAGATTGGTTCAATTTTGGCCCAGAAACTCCATTGAATCAATCTATTTGTTGTTGTTGTTGTTGACGAAAACGCAAAAAATCTATCAATTGAAAGTTAGGGGATACATACGTATTCTCAACATCGCGGATCGACTCCCATCATTTGTATTGAACCAATATCTATTCATACAAATAAGATCCTCTAATCGATAACTAGGCCAAAGAAAACGTTTAATTATTTGTGTTGTATCTACGCTAAGATGTTGGTCTCTTTCCATGAGTTCTTCGTCATTTTGTATGTCTTTTCCATTGGAAAATCCTACATGATCGTTCTCCGGATCAAACCGATTCAGGATTCGAAATTCTCTACGACGTTTTGGGAGCAAAAGATCTTCTAAATTGAGGGAACTCAAAATGTTTTTTCCATCCCCCAGAATTTTCCCGCGTTGCACAGATCCATCATAAAGATTTTCATCTATCCATTCCCGGGCTTTATTTGGAAACTTAAATGAAATACTTACGATTTTATACATCAGGAATTGGTCGTCCAGTATGCTTGATAAACGATATGGTTCGGGGATCACTATGTTTTTATCTTCCCATATTTCATTTCGATTGCTTACCTTTCTCGGAACATCCTCCCGAAGAATATTCTCTTCCCATATTTCCTTTTCATTGCTATCCCTTTCATTGCTATCCTTTTCATTGCTAGCCTTTTCATTGCTAGTCTTCTGAAGAAGAAGGAACATTAGATTCAGGTTAACATTTCCCTGGTGGATATTGGTCCAAAGATATTGGACCGGATCCTTAATTCCGCACATAACCCTGCAAACATCCGACAGCTTGAATATACTGTCTTCCCCTATACCTTCTACCGCTTTGTATTGAACAAAAACTTGATGAGTTTTTTTCTTTTCATCAGTTTTTTTCTTTTCATCAGTTTTTTTCTTTTCATCAGTTTTTTTATCTTCTACTTTACCAGTTTTTTTATCTTCTACTTTACCGGCTTTATCGTTCCGATTATGCTCTTTTCCTTTTTTTTTATGAACATGTGATCTAACACCTATTCCTTGTTCTGTTGTTTCCTTCCGTTCTTCTTCTTCCTCTATCTTTTTCCGGTCTCGTTCTTCTCGTAAAAACGATTTTTTTGGTACGTACTTCGATTCAGTGTCATATATATTTTTGATTCCAAAAAGGTCCGGGAATAACCATAATTTTAAATCTAATACGGATCCTCTCTTCTCGATTTCCGGAGAATCAATAATGCCAACATTGTCTCTTCGCGTCTCATCAATCCTCTGTTTATTCGTAAGAAGATCAGTCTTCTGCCTGTCAATCATTGTTGTATGATCGTAAGTACAAGAACGTATAGCATCGTAAATTTCAATAGTAGAACGAGGACCATTCATGATATTGAAATCGGTACCCTTCCAATCCTCCTCGATAATATCACGAATAAACTTTTCCCTGAGAATTCCTTCACGATCGGTGATATCGTGATCATCTGGTATATAAGGTTGTACTGGCGGCCCGTAAATATCCGAATCTTTTGTAGAATCGAGAATATCCAAATCTTTTGTAGAATCGAGAATATCTGAATCTTTTGTAGAATCGAGAATATCTGAATCTTTTGTAGAATCGAGAATATCAAAATCTTTTGTAGAATCGAGAATATCCGAATCTTTTGTAGAATCGAGAATATCAAAATCTTTTGTAGAATCGAGAATATCTGAATCTTTTGTCAAATTGAGAATATCAAAATCTTTTGTAGAATTGAGAATATCAAAATCTTTTGTAGAATTGAGAATATCAAAATCTTTTGTAGAATTGAGATAACTATATGATAAGAGATCGTATCTGTAACGTTTGTTCATTTTCCGAAGTAGTCCCAAATAAGGTTCCATCACAGCTGCAAATATAGAATCTTTTTGTTGTTCATAGGGAATGAATTGTTCTTCATAGCACGTACATTGCTTACTTACTCCATTTCTCCAGTTCTGTGGGTTTATCCTAGACCATATCTCTGGGGATATGTTGTACCGGTCAAAACATCTCAACCATTGTTTCCAGTCATTCTCCTTCAGATCTTGTGGTTTCTCGTGATCCAATATTCTTTGTATATCTAATAATTCTTGGATCTTCTTCTTGATCAAGGGATATGATGTTTGGGCTCGGGATTTGAATAAATACTTTGAATAGGACCTGTTCATTGCCCTTATCTGCCATATCTTGTGAAATACATATGCTTGGGACATTGAGAACATGTTTCGATCAGGATTAATTTCAAAATCTTGTATTTTTTCGTTGATCAAATAGTAGTTGGTAATTTTACCTCTATTTATTCTTGAAATATCATTATTAATAATGAATATTTGTCCGTAAATTGTGGCTATATTCCCCGTGGATCGGATCCAAGCGGATCGAATCCAAAAATTGATATTTGACTCGAGGAAATGAATAAAACTTGGTAAAAGATATCGGTCCATTCTTTTGAGAAAAAGTTTCATTAATTTCATTGAATAGAACCTTTTTCGGATTAATTGGACACTTTTCTTTCGAAATCGACCAGGTATTCGCCGAATCTGAACCAATCGTTTTTTGAATGTTGATCCCAAACTCCCCTTCGATCCATTATTACTCTCTGAATCCACCAGAGACATTCCAGTTATAGGAGCGCTATTTATGATCGCGATAGATTTTATCCGCTCCTTCATTGTGGTCATCCGATCATCTGGATCTTTCACATTAATTGTTCGGGTTTCATATCCAAATGGATCATTCATTTCTGATGAATCATTTGCACTATCCATAGGGGTAGTCTCACTCAGTAATTTATTTTGTATCCGGTCATTCAGTTCACTTTTGTCTATATATCTAACTCGTGGAACGCGTCTTATTCCTGTAGATCCCATCAATCGTCTCTTCAATTTTTTGAAAAGAATCAATCCTTTTCTCAATTTTTGAAAGATGATCAACCCTCTCTTCAATTTTTTGAAGATCAATTCTTTGAAGATAGGTTGAAAAAATTCCGAAAAAGGTCCTAGCTGTGGGATTGGATCACCAAAAGGTATGTCAGTTTCAAATCCAAGGGTCGTTAAATAGCTCCAACGCAATTTTTTCTCGAATTGGAGTTCGGGGCTATGGCTATGCCAAGGCTTCAAACGAAAAGGAAATAGAAGCTTTATCTGCATACCATTTCTTTTCCATTTGTCTGGGAATTCTGTTTCAGAATATTCGGTACCATCAGGAGCGCATTTGATATGCACTTCTCTCCTCATTTGTTCCCAATCTTTTGGAAATTCGGAGCCTTGAAATAATAATATACGACCAATATTTTTGGCTATTATAAGTGATGGTAATATTATACTTTTTCTAAGATTTGATTGAGCCACTAAAAATAAACCTCTTAAATAGTTCAATTCCGGCCACATTGTACATAAGGACTCAGCGAGTGTCGGACTGTGGGGGACCGGCTCCGATTCTTCTTCGTATCTCTGGATTTGCTCCCTAATTTCTTTAGGGATTCGTTCCATATTCACTCTATCAGAATCGGACGTGTCGTAATGATCTTTAGGATAAGTGGGTATTTCCTTTCTTACCAAAAAGAAAAAGGAATGTACATTCGGTTGCATCTTCTTCCATATCATAATTTTACGTCTTTGAGCACGTATGGATCCTTTGATTAAGTTCCGACGATAATCTGATTCGACAAAATAACGTTTCATAACTATTTCTCTGTCCCCAATATCAAAAGTCAGTGTACTTCTGACCTTTCTTGCACGAATGCTATTCGTTGTGATTGGAGTTGTGTCTACATCATCAGATTCATCCATCGTAACATTAGATGACCATCGAGGCACATGTTTCTGAATCTCTTTCATTTGGAGAGGTTCATTCAATAGTATTTCCCTGTAAAGGGTAAGAAAATCTTTCGTTTGCGTTGAATCATCCGTAGATACATTCCCACGAAAATTTCGTAGTATTGTCCACTCATGTTGCGCCAAAGACTCGAAAAGAAAAATCTGTTCTGAAGTCACTTTCTGTTCCGTATTCGTAGTAAAAAGATCAAGAATCAATTCCCATTTTATGGTACCTGTGGGCGAAACGTTTCTACCGTCGATTTGGTTGTAAATATTCACCAAATAGTTTGTGTAGATCCGTTCATTACATGAAGCTATTTCCGGTACGATATCTATATAGGCTACTCGAAAGGCTATTTCCAACCACAGAAAATGTATCAACGAATCATCATCTTTTGCATAGATCTCTTGGATCTGATCAGAAGTCATTTCCAACGAATCTTTTGGATAGATCAGGTTACCAAAAGAAGAATCTATATTTGAATAATCTATATTTGAATAATCTATATTTGACAAAGACTCTTCAAATATCTTCTTCCTTGCTTGATTTGCAATTATTCGTTCTGCTAATAGATAGAGCCGTTTCGAAATAGGTTCAACTTTTCCTCTTTCCGATGATTTAGTGATCGGAACAAGCGAACGAACAGTATCTGTAGGTAAGGGTTCCCAGGGTAGTCGAAAGCTTTCGTGTTCCAATTCCTGCCAACGATGAGATATATGGTACCCATACCCAAATTGATCATTTTGGTATCCCTCTTTACAGTCTTTCATAGATACCTCTACAAAATCCGAAAGATTAGAAATGATCGAATCGTTCAGCATTCGGGGGGACTCGAGTTGGTTTATTGTTCCACGGAATGCCCCATTAAGGAATGGATCATACATTTCAATAAAAGAATCTCCCTGAGAATTGGAGAATTCCACTCTCCTTTCGATAACATTTTCAGCAGGAGATCCATTGCTTAGAGCTTTCACTCGATCCGAAAATTCATTCCCTAAAAAATCTCTTCTTCTTTTCATGGTATGGATCCATCTATGATAAGGATCCTCAGATGAGCAAGAAGTATCTAAAAGATCTCTATATTTTCCGAGCTTTTCCCCAAGGACCAATACACTAGGTAAAAACGTAAAAGATATTCTTTGTTTTCCATCACTCGAATATGTGCCAAAAAAATATTGAGATACTTCGGTCCTCACAGGACCTAGGCGAGTAAATGGGCTATTCCCGATATATCGTATCGGCCGATAAGCTCTATTATGATCAAAGAACATAATGGGCCATGGTTGCTTGAACCATGATAATGGTTCTTCTTTCGGAAGTCCTTTCAATTTTTTCGGATCTATAGCCATAGCCGCAAAGCTGTCATTTTCATCTATAGCCATAGCCACAGAGCTTTCATTTTCATTTTCATCTATAGCCATAGCCACATCTTTATCTCTAGCCATAGCCACAGAGCGGTCATCTTCATCTCTAACCATAGCCACAAAGCTGTCATCTTCATCTCTAGTCATAACCACAGAACGGTCATCTTCATCTCTAACCATAGTAACAGAGCGGTCATCTTCATCTCTAGCCATAACCACAGAGCCGTCATCTTTGTCACCGATGTCATCATTTTTTCTTTTAAGAAAAAGTAATGGGGCCCTACCTAAATAGAATGAACAATAAGAAAGAAGAAGTAGACTAAAGGTCCGATGGATATAACGTCTTAATCTAGTATAATCAATAGGTGAATTACGTTCTATACGGAAAGAGACCAATTTTGTCAAAATGATGAATAGAATATTACCACCCAACCAACCGCAAAAACCACTTATAATAAACGATATATTATTGCTGTAACGAAAAAGAAAGAGGTTCACTAGTCTTGTTAATACGGGATTTGCTAAAAGAATGGGATTAAACAATTGAAGAATTAGACCACCCATAAATAGACTTAGAATTTTTGGATTGTTGATCGAATTCATGGGGTGCGGAGATTCAGAACTTGAAGGTTCTTTGTTAATTTGATTAAAACGAAAGAACATATATGGTACGACTAATAAAGTTATTGCGTGAGGTTTCCACAACGCTGCATAGATGGGCGAATAGTACATGGACAAAAAGACTATTAATTGTCCCGTAATAGAACCACTTATAGCTATAATACCATAGATAGGTTCTCCCAAAAAGAAAGATCTCATCGAATAGATTTTAGAGGGACCAAAAGGCAATGTAGCGAGAAATCCATAATATAGCCCAAATAAAATGATCGGACCTGAGACTTCTACCCATGATGATAATGGATCCCATAGTAGACCAAGTACTCTTATCATATCGAAACTCCTTGTTGATTGAAAATTAAGAATGAGAAACAGGAATAGAATTAATAGATCTGGTATCCCCCATATATATATGGGAGATACAGATAGGAATAGTCATCATTTTATACATCCATAAATTCGATTTAACAGAATAGATTCCAATATCTAACATATAGAAGATTTATAATATATATTATAACATAACATCTGGATATATGCATATGCTATTAATAAATATATTCTCTGTTAGCTTATCTAGGAGTACTGGTATAGAACTCGTTGTTCTTTCTGACCAGGGTGGTCCTATCCAAGTTATCTAAATTTTCGTTACGTCGTAGAGGGCGGGTAACCAATTCAAGTACATCTCTTGCACTGGCAAATCCATGAATCTGGGCAAAAGTAAATTCAACTGACCATTTAGTATCAATTCCTCTCGCCCCTAACGGGTTAGCATGAGCCATTCCGGTGATGGCTAAGTCGGGTTGTAGCTCGCGCATACGTCGTATCTGATTCGAATTGTCTGGTTTCTCCACAATTCGTGGTATTGGTATACACATTTTTATACATGTATCTTTTAAAAGTGCTAATTCAGCAGCTTGATACCGTTTATCCATATATGGAATACCAATTTCATAAACGATCATACCACATCTGATTAAGAATCTTGCTAGAGATATTTCTAGCAAATTATCTCCCATGAAAAAGACAGATTTTCCGCGTACCAAATCAAGATAATCTTTTAAACTCTCCCATATCCGTTCCTCTCTTTCCTCCAGACTCTGGGTCTCAATACCAAATACAGGACAAATCCTTTCGATCCAAGCACGCGTTCCGTCCGGACCAATAGGAAAAGGAGCTACGATTAATTCACATTTTTTTCGTCTTATCAAAGTTGTTGCTGTACGACCCAGAAAGGGGTTAACGCCACAAACATAAACTCCATCACCCAGTGATGGAAGATCGGCATATCTCTGAGCGGGCAACCAACCTGATACCTTGATGAATTGGCGTCTTAATTCTGTATCAAGTTGAGAGACCAAATTCGAGGGTAAAGACCCAAAAATAACTAAGGGAGGATGATTTGCATATTCCACCAATTTCTTTTCCTTCAGAAGAGGAAAAGGGAATAATTTTGTTTTTGTTATAGTTTCTTTTGATTCACCAATGGGGAATTCTTGTTCTGGACAACGATGTGCCATTACAGCTAACACAGTATCTTCCCCCTGAGTAAAAGCATAATCCAATCCATTTGCTCTTGCCACTAGAATTGGTATTCCAATTTCATATTCCAATTTGGGTGCCATACCTTCCAAATCCATTTTGATTATTTCTGTAGTACAAGTGCCTATCCATATGATCACGCTGGGGTCTCTATCTTTTCTTATCCGAATACAAAGCGTTTTCAATTCCTCATAATCGTTCAAATGGGCCGAGATATCTCCTTCTTCTAATTCCGCCATTGCATAGCGGGGTTCTGCAAAAATCATAACTCCAAGTGCATTTTGGAGAAAATAACCACATGTTTTTGTGCCCACTACCAAAAAGAAACTGTCTTCAATCTTTTGATACAACCAGGATACACAGCTAATAGGACAAAAAGTATGATAATTACCCGTTTCACATTCAAAAGTGATAGTTTCATCAATTTTGGCCGACATAATAGGAAGGGGAAGAATAAATGGCTGAGGATAAATAAGGAAAAGAAATAATGAATAAAAAGAATAATAAAAAGAAAGAATCAATTTTACAACGAATTGTGGATAAATTGTTGATTTTAAATCCTCGTAAACCCAAGTAAATTTTCCTGATTCTTTTTTTTCTGTCCCCCACCACCAATGGGATTTAGATAAAGATCAGAGAGTAAACTGAATAATTCCCGATCTGGAATCTCTTTTGGAACAATACCTTCTGGTTGGGACAATATTTGATCTGCTATGTCTAGATAATATTGACACACATAGTTAAGGGATGGTTCAAATCCAACCATTTCAAATAAGGTTTTACCCTTGACTCTGGAAACTCGGATATCCTCGATAATAGGTAATACTTCTATTACGGGCATTGGACAGGCTTCTACATATTTATTGATAAGATCTCTTCTAGATGTACGATTTCCAACCAAGCCTGCTAATCGGAGTGGATGTGTACGAGCTTTTTCCCTTATAGAGGCAGTAATACGATTAGCTGCAAATAATGCATCGAATCCATTATCTGTAATTATTACACAATAATCTGCATAGTTCAATGGAGCGGCAAAACCTCCACAGACCACGTCACCTAATACATCGAATAATATAATATCATATTCGTAAAATGCATTTAATTCTTTTAACAACTTTACAGTTTCTCCCACCACATATCCTCCACATCCGGCTCCTGCGGGTGGACCCCCTGCTTCCACACAATCAACCCCTCCATAACCCTTGTGAATTACATCTTCGGGCCAAATATCCTCATAATGATAATCCTTGGATTGTAAAGTATCTATAATTGTAGGTATTAGAAATCCTGTAAGAGTAAAAGTACTATCGTGTTTGGGATCACACCCAATCTGTAACACTTTTTGACCACGTCTCGC